TGGTCTATAAATCCGAGTCTTAAGTCATTTTTTTGCTAGGGCTTCGTAGTTCTTATGAACCTAACTCATTGAAATTCCATCCAGTAAAACGGAAGAATTATAAATTTCCAAAATAATAGATAGGAATATCGCAAATAAAGCCATTGCGACTCCCATAAGTGGCGTAGTCCCCCAGCCCGGAGCCACTTTACCATATTCCGAATTCAATGGTTTCAATAAATTCCCTACAGCAGTTTGTCTTGGCCTAGATCTAGAACTACCCTCAACGGTTTGTGTAGCCATAAATCCTATTTAATCATTGGTTGAGATCTGTTGACTTTGTATACCATTCCGTTGTAGTTGTAAATAAACGATCTTATCGTAGATCCATTGTGATCTTGAAATTATCTAAAAATGGAAACAGCAACCCTAGTCGCCATCTTCATATCTGGTTTACTTGTAAGCTTTACGGGGTACGCCTTATATACCGCTTTTGGGCAACCCTCTCAACAACTAAGAGATCCATTCGAGGAACACGGGGACTAGACTAGTTGAAGTAATGAGCCTCCCGATATGGGAGACTCATTACTTCAGTTGATATAATGAAAAATCATTTCATTTTTTTAGTCGGAACCTTAGGCGGTTCTCGAAAAAAGATAGCGAAAAAAATTATCCCTAAAGTCGAGACTAAAAGGAATGTATAAACCAATGCTTCCATAGATTCGATCGTGGTTTACAATTATAGCTTTCACACCTATTCGTTTGAGTGGAATCATTTACCATACCATATAAAAAGGGGGAACGAATCAAAGAAAAGAAGGTGATTCAAGTCAATATTTCTCGGGTACCTTATTCAAATTCAAATAAAAAAAAAAAAATAGAGGCAAAAGATACCAGAACAATCTTGTATCAAACTACTTGTCTCCTTGTAGTTGGATCTCCAAGTTTTTGGAATGCTCCAAATTCTACTTGAGCATCCAAATCTGGATCAATACCAGCAAAAACATCTCTGAATAAGGTTCTAGCGCCATGCCAAATGTGTCCGAAAAAGAAGAGCAAAGCAAACGTAGCATGCCCAAAAGTGAACCAACCCCTTGGACTGCTACGAAAAACACCATCGGATTTCAAAGTAGCCCGGTCTAATTCAAAAATTTCACCTAATTGTGCGCGTCTAGCATATTTTTTCACAGTAGCAGGATCACTATAACTGACTCCATTGAGTTCGCCACCATAGAACTCAACGGTTACACCTACTTGTTCAACACTATACTTTGATTCTGCCCTTCGAAAAGGAACATCTGCCCTCACAATTCCGTCTCCATCTACCAAAACGACCGGGAATGTTTCAAAAAAAGTAGGCATACGACGTACAAAAAGTTCGCGCCCTTCTTTATCTCTAAAGACGGGGTGTCCTAACCATCCAACAGCTATTCCATCCCCGCTGTCCATTGAGCCTGCTCTGAATAATCCCCCTTTTGCCGGATTATTACCAATGTAATCATAAAAAGCTAATTTTTCGGGAATTTTAGACCAAGCTTCTGATAAACTTAGATTTTCGGCTAGTCCGGCACCAACTCTTCGATATATTTCTTGCTGGAAGTATCCCTGATCCCACTGATAACGAGTAGGACCAAATAACTCGATTGGGGTCGTTGCTGAACCATACCACATAGTTCCAGCAACAACAAAAGCTGCAAAAAAAACAGCAGCGATACTACTAGAAAGTACAGTTTCAATATTGCCCATACGTAATCCTTTGTATAGACGTTGAGGCGGACGGACACTAAGATGGAATAGGCCCGCTAATATGCCCAGTGTACCCGCTGCAATATGATGAGAGGCGATTCCTCCCGGAACAAAAGGATCAAAACCTTCTGCGCCCCACGCTGGACTTACAGATTGTACTTTTCCAGTTAGTCCATAAGGATCAGACACCCATATTCCAGGACCATATAAGCCTGTTACATGAAATGCGCCAAAGCCAAAGCAAGCCGCCCCTGAGAGAAATAAATGAATTCCAAAGATCTTGGGCAAATCCAAAGAGGGTTTTCCCGTACGTTCATCACAGAATATTTCTAGGTCCCAATATACCCAATGCCAGATGGCCGCCAAAAAGCACAAGCCAGAAAACACAATATGTGCCCCAGCCACGCCTTCATAACTCCAAATACCCGGATTCGTTATAGTTCCTCCTGAAATACTCCAACCACCCCACGAATTGGTTATTCCTAAACGAGTCATGAAGGGTATAACGAACATACCTTGTCTCCACATTGGATCAAGGACGGGGTCAGAGGGATCAAAAACCGCCAATTCGTATAGAGCCATCGAACCGGCCCAACCAGAAACTAGAGCCGTATGCATTATATGGACAGAAAGCAATCGGCCGGGATCATTCAATACTACAGTATGAACACGATACCAAGGCAAACCCATGGAAATACCCCTTTCTCAAAGAAAAATAGACACTATGTAACTTTATCGCATTGCACTATGTACCTAACCTTTTCAGCGGATTCTGTATGAGAAAAGGTTACTATTTATTCTATTCCGTTGAAAATAACGGCGGAATTCTGTTCGTAAGAACAAAGAGAAGCAGATCTATTCTATACCCGATAAGTACCAATACGCAATGGGACCAATGCTCCCATTGCGTGGGAACGAATGCATGTATACTTGTTTATTATTCGAACGATCGATCCCTTCATTAAAATTTTTATTTATTCATTATGTCTTCCTCTAAAAACCTTCCAATGTATGTATAAACTAGAATAAACAGAAAAATAATAATGAAGACAATAAACTCATTCTTACGTTTCCATATTAAAGTGAAGTATAGTACTAAATTTTTTTTTCTTTAATTTAATGCCCATTGGTGTTCCAAAAGTACCTTTTCGGAGTCCTGGAGAGGAAGATGCAGTTTGGGTTGACGTATAGTGCGACTTGTCAGACATATTGGGTCATATGGGATTTACCCGTTTTCTCCACCGATCGAGATATCCTCTGTTTCGCCCAAGAAATATTGTATTGATTGAAGAATCAATTATTCAGAGCGTGAAGTGAAATTAGATCAATTTCTATTGAGGATCAATATTATCAATTATAAGAATTTATGGTTGACTTGGACTAAGAAAATCAAGTATCCAGGCTCCGTTCAGAAAATACCAAATTGGTAATAGTAATATATGTACAATTACCACTTGTAGCATAGACGATTCTTATACTTAATTATAGAGGCGATCTCAAACTGCCATGCCAACCAGTATGATGAATACATCGAATAGTTTGGGGGAGGCGTGAAAGGAATTGAAAAAAGTCGTAGCAAAAAGAAGTGGTACTGAGATCATTTGTCCTATATGTGCAAATATAATTCGGATAGATCTTTCCCCGGAGTAGAACATGAACCTAAAAGAATTGAAAGGACCCAGTCAGGAACAAGAAAATGATATCGTGATTTGAATCTCGACGAAACAATACATCAATGAGAGGTTAATTCAATAAGTTCACTAAATTCTTTTTTTTTTTTAGGGAAGGGGCCTCATGTTTTTTTGAAAAATAGAAGAAAAAATCCCTTTCATTAGAAAAACAGAAATCTCTTACAAAAAAAAGAGATAGGATTGGAATCGACACATTGATTCTTTTTTTCGCAATTTTTTTAAACCGTATGCATCCAAAGATGCACGTACGGTTTAAAAGGGATACAATTTTGTCCTAATCAACCGACTTTATCGAGAAAGATTACTTTTTTTAGGCCAAGAAGTTGATAGCGAAATCTCAAATCAACTTGTTGGTCTCATGGTATATCTCAGTATAGAAGATGATACTAAGGATCTTTATTTGTTTATAAACTCCCCCGGCGGATGGGTAATACCAGGAATAGCCATTTATGATACTATGCAATTTGTTTCGCCCGATGTACATACAATATGCATGGGATTAGCCGCTTCAATGGGATCTTTCATTCTGGTCGGAGGAGAAATTACCAAACGTCTAGCATTCCCTCACGCTTGGCGCCAATGAGTTTTTATTTGAAAAAGGGAAGAAGACTATGCCTTCGCCGTATCAAATATGAATAATAGGTAATAATAGCATGGCACTTCGAGTTCGATATGAACAAACTATTATTGTTTTTCCTAACATGAGATTTTGTATCGAGATAGTAGTATGAAACAAAGGTTATTTCCGATTTGATCTTCTGTGTCGGGAGTACATTTCAGCGTCACAAACCATTTTTCTTCCACACCAGAAGTATCTTTCTGATATTTATCTTACGAAGAAAAGAATACGAAAATGAAAAAAAAAAAGATCATTTTTCCTTATTTGATCGTATCAAAAAGAAACTTTGGGATTGCTAAATTACAGACGAGATAAATATAGAAAGCAACAGAACCATCATAGTATTTTTTTTGACTCCTACAATACGAAAAGAAGGGTGGTAAATGGATCATTCAACGATCTGAATCGGATGGATTCTTTTTTTTTGCTTCGATATAGAATAGAAGGGAAGAAAAAGGAAATTCCATTGCGGAGCCGTATGCAATGCGCAAAAGATGCCCGTACGGATGTTCAATTCTATTTTTTTTTTCTTCTTTTTTTTTTTAGCCCTTACTTTAGCCCAATCATTCGAGATAGAAAAACCGTTCATGCATGATGTTATATCAATATTATCAGGGTTATGATTCACCAACCTGCTAGTTCTTTTTATGAGGCGCAAGCAGGGGAATTTATCCTGGAAGCGGAAGAACTACTCAAACTTCGCGAAACCCTCACAAAGGTTTATGTACAAAGAACGGGCAACCCTTTATGGGTTATATCCGAAGACATGGAAAGGGATGTTTTTATGTCAGCAACAGAAGCCCAAGCTCATGGCATTGTTGATCTTGTAGCGGTCGAAAATGAAACTACTGGGGATTTCGTGTAAATACGCGATTCCGTTTCAAACCATAATTCGAATTTTCCGTGATTTGATATTGAATAGAAATAATTCATAATCATCAATCATCAGGTTAAGATCGATCTAA